ACGCGCATTATTTTAATAATGTAAATAAGCACATTTTTCGCCCCAATTAAGCTTCTAGAGGTTGTCCTGTTTCCGGGGGGTTTACAGGAGTGTTAGTGATCTCAGGAGAGTTGGGGGGTAGGGGGGTTTAACGCGAGGAAACCAGGGGCAATGATAGGGATGTTTCGAGTAAGAAATCACTCTTTATGCTCTTGAGATACAAGTATGCAGTTCTTTTTAGAATATCTATCCAACACTCAAAATATATCTCGCAGGGGCGAGATAAATGCTCATACCTTGTCTGTTAATACCGTGTGCGCTCTGTTATGTCAAGTGAAAGGAAAAAAAAAAAGAGAACCCCTTGCTCGCTGGAGAGAACGCCCGGCATGCTGGGTCATCTCGGGGATGTACCCCAACATTAACTTATGTCAGCGTCGATAAAAGAGCGAGGAATAACATCAATCAATGGCCCTGAAGTAGGAACCAAATGCCAGGAATAGTGCACTGTGTGAAACCCCCACGAATACTTGTCCCTCACCTTCAATAACCGTTGGCATTAAGAAATCAACTGATGGTCGGTTCTTACTACATCGTATACTGATATCTGACGGGTTGTGGAAAAACGTATAACATAACTAATGAGTGTTTGAGTTCGGTCTTAAATCTCGCCTATCCTTGAATTAGTTAAATGTTATGTAAAGCTATACGTGCTTTATGTTTTTCTTCGTATTATGTTGTTGTATGAGGGCTGAACATCGAGAAGTGTTGATATTACATATATGTCCTTATATGCTATTGATTTGGTTCATATAAATTCGTGGTGATTATACATATATGTACAAGCAGTAAAACATATACTGAAATAAGTACATACGCAAGGAATAGTTTAATTTTAGAATCCTAGCTTTGGGAGCTAGGGGTAGGAGTTAGAATCTCCTTTCTTTGAGCAGTAGGGAGGGGTTTAACCTCCGGCGGCCGGTTTACAAGACCGGCGCTCTGGCGCTGAGCTACTAGTGCAAGCCCAACCTAAAGCCTTGTTTTCTACTCAGCCCGCAAGTGGGAAGAGGGCTAAGAAAAGAAAGAAGTATAGGAGAGATGCAATTTGGCCAATGATAATAAAGGGGTGTTCGACGGGCATGCCTCCGATTCATGTGAGAATGGCGACGTCTGCGATGAGGGTTCAAAAGAGGAATTGGGTTACGGGACGAAAGGTCAGGCCTCGTTGCTTTGATGTGTGGAGGATGGGAACGACCATGAGCACAAGGATTGAGGCTAGGAGGGCTAAGACGCCCCCAAGCTTGTTGGGGATAGAGCGAAGGATGGCGTAGGCAAACAAGAAGTACCACTCAGGCTTGATGTGGGGTGGGGTTACCAGGGGGTTGGCAGGGGTAAAATTGTCCGGATCCCCTAAGAGGTTTGGTGAGAATAGGGCTAAGGCTGTAAGGGCGATGAGGAGGGCTGCAAAGCCCAGGAGGTCTTTGTAAGAAAAGTAAGGGTGAAAAGAGACTTTGTCTGCGTCTGAGTTTAAGCCAAGGGGGTTGTTTGAGCCAGTTTCATGTAGAAAAAGCAGGTGAATAAGGGTTGCACCAGCAATCACGAAGGGGAAGAGGAAGTGGAAGGCAAAGAATCGTGTGAGGGTAGCGTTGTCGACTGAGAAGCCTCCCCAGATTCACTGTACCAAGGCGTTGCCAATGTAAGGGACTGCGGAGAGAAGGTTCGTGATGACAGTGGCCCCTCAAAAGGACATTTGTCCTCAGGGGAGTACATACCCCACGAATGCGGTTATTATTACAAGGAGTAGTAGGACAACACCAATGTTTCAAGTTTCTTTATAGAGGTAGGAGCCGTAGTACAGGCCTCGTCCGATGTGCATATAGATGCAGATGAAGAAGAAAGAGGCACCGTTGGCGTGTAAATTACGGATAAGTCATCCGTAGTTAACATCCCGACAAATGTGGCCGACGGATGAAAAGGCTGTTGCGATATCAGAGGTGTAATGTATAGCGAGGAAGAGCCCGGTTAGGATTTGGATGATTAAGCAAAGGCCCAGTAGGGAGCCAAAGTTTCATCATACCGAAATATTTGAGGGGGCGGGGAGGTCAACAAGTGCACTGTTTGCGATTTTTAGTAGGGGGTGGGTTTTTCGTAGGCTGGCCATTAGGGTTCTTGTAGTTGAATACAACGGTGGTTTTTCAAGCCATTGGTCCTGGTTAAAATCCTGGCAGGAATTATGACCTATATTATGTGTTTGTTCTTATTGGGTTTAGTGTTGGGTCTAGTAGCAGTGGCTTCTAACCCTTCTCCTTATTTTGCTGCCTTAGGGCTTGTGGTTGTAGCGGGCATAGGGTGCGGGGTTTTAGTTGGGCATGGTGGCCCTTTTTTATCTCTAGTCTTATTTTTAATTTACTTGGGAGGGATGTTAGTTGTATTTGCGTATTCTTCAGCTCTTGCTGCTGAGCCTTTCCCGGAAAGCTGAGGAAGCCGTCCTGTTTTAGCATACATAGTTATGTACGCTGTGGGGGTGGTAGTGGTTTCAAGTGCTGTTTGAGGTGGGTGGCATGAAGTGTCCTGGGTCCCAGGGGATGAGCTGGGGGACTTCTCTGTGTTCCGAGGGGATATTGGTGGGGTGGCCCTTATGTACTCGTCAGGAGGGGGCATGCTTGTGTTAAGTGCATGGGTGCTTTTGCTTACGTTGTTTGTGGTGTTGGAGTTAACCCGGGGGCTAAGTCGCGGGACGGTTCGGGCTGTCTAATATGTGACAGTGAGGATGGTAAGAGTAAGGGTGAGGACAAATAAGGCGAGGTAAGTCTTAATTAATCCTTGCTGGGTGTTGCTGGTTGTGGTAATTAGAGGGAGGGTGGCGCTGGCAATGGCTTTTGGGCCTGCTTTTTCAAGTCAGGTTTGGTCAACTATTTGGCTGGCAACAGTCTGGCCTAGTACCAAGTTAACTTTAGGGGCAAGGCGGTGTACGACTGTCGGGAAGAAGCCTAACATGTTGGAGAAGCGATGAGGGGTTTGGTTTGGTGTGGTTTGATATTGCTTGCTTGTAAGAGAGGCCAGTTCCAGTGCCAGTACAAGACCCGTAACTGTGACGAGGAGGGCGGCTAGTTTAAGCAGGGGTGGCATGGTTATAATTGGGGTTTTTAAAGGGGTAATGCTTGAGGTGATTAGGAGGCCGGCAATGATGCTTCCTCAAGCCAGGCGCTTGATTGGGTTGATCACGGAGGGGTTGTTTTCATTAATGGGGGAAAGGGAGTTGAATCGGGGGTGGCCCATTGAAACGAAGTAGACTACGCGCAGGCTGTAAATAGCTGTGAAAGAGGTGGCCAGTAGGGTAAGAGTGAGGGCTCAGGCGTTTAGGTGGGATGTGTTTAGGGCTTCAATGATGGCGTCCTTTGAGAAGAAGCCGGCTAAGAAGGGGGTGCCGGTAAGGGCCAGGCTCCCAATTGTCAGACAAGAGGATGTGAAAGGGGTGAGGTGATGTATACCCCCTATTTTACGAATGTCTTGCTCATCATTTAGGCTGTGAATGACCGAGCCTGAACAGAGGAAAAGTATAGCTTTGAAGAAAGCGTGGGTGCAGATATGTAGGAAGGCTAGTTGGGGTTGATTAAGTCCGATGGTGACCATCATGAGTCCTAGCTGACTTGAAGTAGAAAAGGCGACGATCTTTTTGATGTCATTCTGAGTCAGTGCACATGTGGCGGTAAACAGGGTTGTAAGGGCGCCGAGACATAGACATGTAGTTAAAGCAGTTTGGTTGTTCTCTAGTAAAGGGCTTATACGTACTAGTAGAAAAATGCCAGCGACAACCATGGTGCTGGAGTGTAGTAGGGCAGAGACCGGCGTAGGACCCTCCATGGCCGAGGGGAGCCAAGGATGCAGCCCAAACTGGGCGGACTTGCCAGTGGCGGCAAGGATTAGTCCTAAAAGGGGGAATGTAAGGTCAAAGTCTTGAGAGGTGATGAAGACTTGCTGTATTTCTCATGAGTTGAGATTTATGGCTATCCAGGCTATGGCAAAGATTAGTCCAATATCTCCAACGCGGTTGTATACTACTGCTTGAAGGGCTGCGGTGTTTGCGTCTGCTCGGCCGTACCATCAGCCAATGAGAAGGAAAGATATAATGCCTACGCCTTCTCAGCCAATGAACAGCTGAAACATGTTGTTTGCTGTAACAAGAATAATCATGGCGATGAGAAAAATCAGAAGGTATTTAAAAAAGCGGTTTATGTTGGGGTCTGCGTGTATGTACCAAGATGCGAATTCGAGGATGGACCAGGTGACATAAAGGGCAATTGGGGTAAAGATGATGGAGTAGTGGTCAAATTTAAAGCTAATGTTGATGTCAAAACAGGTGGTGTTTATTCAAGTTCAGGAGGTTACAACAGTTTCAGCCCCCTCGTTGAAAAACAGGAAAAGGGGTAGAAGGCTAAAGAAGAACCCAAGCTTTACTGCTGTCTTAACATGGGATGTGGCTCAATCTGGGGTCTTTGTTAGAGGGGATAAGGTGGAGAGTACTGGATAGGCTAGAAGTGTAAAGATAATAATTAGACTTGATGTTATCATTAGTGAAGTGGGATGCATAGCTGCTACTTGGATTTGCACCAAGAGTTTTTGGTTCCTAAGACCAATGGATGAGCTGTTATCCTTTAGGAGCGCTTCGAGTGAGCCCTGGGGTTCAACCAAGGTCGCGGAGATTAGCAGTCTTCGTTGCTGGCGAGCCTCTCTCGGTGGATAAGGGGAGTTTAACCCTTATTTTTAGAATCACAATCTAATGTTTTGGTTAAACTATATCTACATGAGGCTCATCCTCAAATTAGTTCAGGCTTTAGTATGAGCAGGGCTAACGGGAGGAGGTGTAGGGCCATGAGAAGGTGTTCTCGGGTGTGGGAGGGGGCGAGGGCAATAATATGGGTTGGAAGAGGGCCCCGTTGTGACATAAGGAATATATAAAGGGAATAGCTTGCTGTGATCAATGTTCCTGCTCCGGTCAAGAGGATGGTTCACCATGACCAGTTGAAGAGAGAAGTAATAATCATCAGTTCCCCCATGAGGTTAGGAAGGGGTGGGAGGGCCAGGTTGGCGAGGCTGGCAATAAACCACCAGGCTGTTATAAGAGGCAGTACTATCTGAAGTCCTCGGGCTAGCAGTATCGTTCGGCTGTGGGTCCGTTCATAGCTTGTGTTAGCAAGACAAAAGAGTGCGGAAGAGGCTAGGCCATGGGCGATCATTAGGACAAGGGCTCCGGAAAAGCCTCAGGGGGTTTGAATTAGGATGCCACCCACAACCAAGCCTATATGGCTAACAGAGGAGTACGCAATGAGGGACTTTAGGTCTGTTTGGCGAAGGCAGATCGACCCGGTCATGATAACACCCCATAAAGCAAAGATGATAAAAGGGTAGCTAAGTTCTTTGGTAAGAGGTTCTAACATTACAACCATTCGCATTATCCCGTAACCCCCGAGCTTAAGGAGTACTGCAGCCAGAATTATGGAGCCTGCAACAGGGGCCTCAACATGTGCTTTTGGCAGTCAAAGGTGTACCCCGTAGAGGGGTATTTTTACAAGAAATGCAAGGAGGCAGCCGGCCCACCACAGTTTATGGGCATAAGATGAAAGTTCGACTGGGTCAGAGTATTGGATTGTCAGAAGAGATAGGGTGCCAGTGCTGTTTTGGAGGAGGAGCAGGGCAACAAGAAGTGGGAGGGACCCGGCAAGGGTGTAAAAGAGGAAATAGACACCTGCATTCAGGCGTTCGGTTTGGTTACCCCATCGGGTGATTAGGATAAGGGTGGGGATGAGGGTGGCTTCAAACATTACATAAAATATAATGATTTCGGTGGCACCAAAAGCTAGGATGAGGAAGATTTGAAGGGAGGTTAGAAGGCTGAGGTAGGCCCGTTGTCGGTTGAGAGGCTCAGATGCTGTGTGGTTCTGACTAGCTAAGATTATTAGCGGTAGTAGTCAGCACGTGAGAACCAGGAGCGGGGTAGAGAGGGAGTCTGTGGCTAAGTAAAAGTTAAGGCTAGATCAGCCGGTCTCTGCTGTATTAGCGAGTCAGGAGAGGCTTGCCAAGGCAATTAGGAGGCTGTGTATAAGTGTAGTTGGTCAAAGTCATTTGGGGGGAGTTATTCAAGTGGTGGGGATAAGTATGAGGGTGGGAATTAAGACTTTTAGCATTGGAGGAGGTTTAGGCTTTGAAGACGGTCAGTGCCATGAGTGCGGGCAGTAGCGACTAGAAGGGCTAGGCCTGCGCTTGCTTCACAAGCTGAAAATGCTAACAGGAGCATTGGCGCTGCGGAGAAGTTTGTGGTCCCTAGTTGTAAGGTTCAAAGAGAGAGGGCAATAAATAGAGATAGCATTATGCCTTCTAAGCAAAGAAGGGCTGAGAGTAGGTGGGTTCGGTGGAAGGCCAAGCCAGTAAGGCCTAAAAGGAAAGCCGATGAGAAGGCAAAGTGAACAGGGGTCATCAGGCAGTTATGGACTTTAACCACAAGTTTTTGAGCCGAAATCAAAGGTTTTTCTTAAACTAACTGCCTACTCGGCTCATTCTAAGCCGCCTTGTAGTCACTCATAAATCAGGCCAAGGGTAAGGAGTATAAGAACGGCTGTGGCCCACAGAAATGTTATCAGAGGGGCTGCTAGTTGGTCTCCTCAAGGCAGGGGGAGAAGGAGTGCGATTTCTAGGTCGAAGAGTAAAAAGAGGATGGCAACTAAAAAGAAGCGAAGGGAGAAAGGCAGACGGGCAGAGCCCACGGGGTCAAAGCCGCACTCATAAGGGGAGAGTTTTTCGTGGTCTGGGGTTATTTGAGGAAGCCAGAATGAAACAAGAGCTAGGATGATGGAAAGAAGGGCAGTGATGGTGATTACAGTTGTAACTAGGTTCATTATCTTTCCTTGGGCTTTAACCAAGACCGGGTGATTGGAAGTCACTTATACTGACAATTAGTACTAGAAAGATTAAGATCCTCATCAGTAGATCGAGATATAGAGGAAAAGTCATACGACATCTACGAAATGTCAGTATCAGGCGGCTGCTTCAAATCCAAAGTGGTGCTCAGATGTGAAGTGGTGTAGGATCTGTCGAACTAGACAGACGGCTAAAAATGTGGAGCCGATGATTACATGTAGTCCGTGAAAGCCGGTGGCCACAAAGAAAGTGGAGCCGTACACCCCGTCTGCGATTGTAAAGGGGGCTTCGTAGTACTCTAAGCCTTGCAGGAATGTAAAGTAAAACCCAAGGAGGATAGTAAGTGCAAGGGACTGTACTGCTTGCTTTCGTTCTCCTTCTATAATGCTATGGTGAGCTCATGTAACTGTGACACCAGAGGCAAGAAGAACCGCTGTATTGAGGAGAGGGACTTCAAAGGGGTCAAGGGTTGTAATGCCCGTGGGAGGTCAGCAACCCCCTAGCTCGGGGGTGGGTGCGAGGCTGGCATGGTAGAAGGCTCAAAAGAAGCCTAAGAAGAAAAACACTTCTGAGGTGATGAAAAGAATTATGCCGTAGCGGAGCCCTTTTTGGACAGGGGGTGTGTGGTGTCCCTGGAAGGTGCCCTCTCGTACGATGTCCCGTCATCACTGGAATATGGTAAGGAGAAGAAGGGCTGTGCCCAGGGTTATAAGGGTTGTAGATTGGAAGTGGAATCAGGTTGCTAAGCCTGATGTCATTAGTAAGGCAGCAATTGCTCCTGTAAGAGGTCAAGGGCTGGGGTCAACTATGTGGTATGCGTGTGCTTGATGGGCCATTAGACGTTTTCTTGAAGATAGAGTGTTAAAAGAAGGACAAATACGTAGGCTTGAATCATGGCAACAGCAACCTCAAGGAGCGTCAAGAGTACCAGGACAGTGGATGTTAAGAGGGCGACAGCCGGCATTGAGGAGAGAAGGACAAAGGCGGCTGTCGAGATAAGTTGAATTAGAAGATGCCCGGCGGTGAGGTTGGCGGTAAGTCGTACGCCCAGGGCGAGGGGGCGGATGAATAAACTGATTGTTTCGATGACAATAAGAACAGGGATAAGGGGGCCTGGGGTGCCTTCTGGTAGGAGATGGCCTAGGGCGTGTGTCGGTTGGTTTCGCATGCCAATAATAACGGTAGCTAGTCAAAGGGGTGTTGCAAGGCCCAGGTTTAGAGAAAGTTGTGTGGTGGGGGTGAAAGTGTAGGGGAGTAAACCTAACATGTTTATGGTGATAAGGAAAATCATAAGCGAGGTTAGGAGGGCTGCTCATTTGTGGCCGCCAAGGCTTAGAGGAAGAAGGAGCTGTTGAGTAAAGCGGTTAATAAACCAACCTTGGAGGGCCAAGAAGCGGCTATTAAGCCAGCGTGTTGTGGGGGCAGGGTACATAATTCAAGGAAGGGTAATGGCGAGGGCAATTAGTGGGACGCCTAGGAGTGTGGGGCTCATAAACTGGTCGAATAGGCTTACTGTCATGGTCAGGTTCAGGGCTCTGTTTTAGGTTTTTCGGCACTTTGTAGCGTCGGTTCGTTTGGGAAAGTGTGGGCTATTACTTTTGGGGGAATAATGGCTAGGAAGATTAGTCACGAGAAGACTAGGATGGCAAATCAAGGTGCGGGGTTGAGTTGAGGCATGTCGCTAGGGGTGGTTGGGAGTCACCAATCTTTAGCTTAAAAGGCTAACGCTGTCCCCTGTTTAGCTTCTTAGCGAGGCGTCTTCAAGTATTCGTGAGGATCAGTTTTCAAAGTGCTCTAGAGGTACTGCTTCAACCACGATTGGTATAAAGCTGTGGTTGGCCCCGCAGATTTCCGAACATTGTCCGTAGAAAATGCCGGGGCGGGATGCAATGAAAGCTGTTTGGTTCAGACGGCCGGGGACTGCATCCATTTTAATTCCAAGGGCAGGAACTGCCCACGAGTGAAGGACATCGTCAGCGGAGACCAGGACCCGAATAGGAGATTCTACTGGGATTACTATGCGGTGATCTGCTTCTAGGAGCCGGAATTGGCCGGGAGTGAGGTCTTGAGTGGGGATTATGTAAGCGTCGAACCCAAGGTCTTCGTAGTCTGTGTATTCGTAGCTTCAGTATCATTGATGGCCGACGGCTTTAATTGTGAGAAGGGGGCTGTTGATTTCGTCCATAAGATAAAGAATGCGCAAGGATGGAAGAGCGATGAGAATCAGAATAATTGCTGGGAGAACGGTTCAGATAATTTCGATTTCCTGGGAGTCTAAGATGTATTTGTTGGTTAGTTTCGTGGAAACTATTGCCACAATAATGTAAAGGACTAGAGTGCTGATTAGAAAGACAATTATTAAGGCGTGGTCATGAAAATGAAGAAGTTCTTCTATAACAGGTGAAGCTGCATCTTGGAATCCTAATTGAGAGGGATGGGCCATGGGGGGGGGGGTTGAAATTTTAAGACACGCAGGACTTTAACCCACAATTCTGCCTTGACAAGGCGGTGTAATGTACCGTTTTACTAGCGTCTTATAAAGAAAGTGACAGAGCGGTTATGTGGCTGGCTTGAAACCAGCATATGGGGGTTCGACTCCTCCCTTTCTCGTTAGTTTGATTGAACTAGAACAAATGCAGGCTCCTCGAATGTGTGATAAGGGGGAGGGCAGCCATGTAGTCATTCTACGTTAGTTGTTGTGAGTTCTACAGCCAGGACTTCACGTTTGGCAGCGAAAGCTTCTCAAATGATAAAGAGGAATATGATTACTGCTACGAGGGAGATTAGAGACCCGATTGAAGAGACAGTGTTTCATAGGGTGTAGGCATCTGGGTAGTCTGAGTATCGTCGGGGTATCCCAGCTAAGCCCAGGAAATGTTGGGGAAAGAAGGTAAGATTTACGCCAAGGAATATTACTCCGAAGTGGATTTTTGTTCAAGTGCTGTGAAGGGTGTATCCTGAAAAAAGAGGGAATCAGTGAACAAAGCCTGCAACGATAGCAAAGACGGCCCCCATGGATAGGACATAGTGGAAGTGAGCGACTACGTAGTATGTGTCGTGGAGGACGATGTCTAAGGAGGAGTTAGCAAGGACAATGCCGGTCAGGCCACCAACTGTAAAGAGGAAAATGAACCCAAGAGCTCATAAAAGAGGGGTTTCTCATTTGATCGAGCCGCCGTGAAGGGTGGCAAGTCAGCTAAAGACTTTAACGCCGGTTGGGATGGCAATAATTATTGTGGCAGATGTAAAGTAAGCACGGGTGTCTACATCTATGCCTACTGTAAACATGTGGTGGGCTCATACGATAAAACCTAGAAGGCCGATGGCCATCATGGCTCACACCATGCCCATGTATCCAAAAGGTTCTTTCTTGCCAGAGTAGTAGGCAACAATGTGGGATACCATGCCGAACCCGGGCAGGATAAGAATGTAGACCTCTGGGTGACCGAAGAATCAAAAGAGGTGTTGGTAAAGGATTGGGTCTCCTCCCCCAGCAGGGTCAAAGAATGTGGTGTTAAGGTTTCGGTCTGTTAAGAGCATTGTGATGCCGGCAGCAAGCACAGGCAGAGAGAGGAGAAGTAGGACAGCAGTAATAAGAACAGATCACACAAAGAGAGGTGTCTGGTACTGAGAAATAGCAGGAGGTTTCATATTGATGATGGTTGTGATGAAATTAATTGCTCCAAGAATAGAGGAGATCCCAGCTAGATGAAGGGAGAAGATTGTTAGGTCTACAGAAGCTCCTGCGTGGGCGAGGTTTCCGGCGAGGGGCGGGTAAACTGTTCACCCGGTTCCGGCCCCTGCTTCAACCCCCGAAGATGCAAGGAGGAGTAAAAAAGAAGGGGGAAGAAGCCAAAAGCTCATGTTATTTATTCGAGGGAAGGCTATATCGGGGGCGCCGATCATTAGCGGGATAAGTCAGTTCCCGAAACCTCCGATTATAATTGGTATTACTATAAAGAAAATTATTACGAAAGCATGGGCCGTAACAATTACATTATAAATCTGGTCGTCCCCCAAAAGGGCGCCGGGTTGGCTTAGTTCTGCTCGAATTAGAAGGCTCAAGGCTGTGCCTACTATTCCGGCTCAAGCACCAAATACTAGATAAAGGGTGCCAATGTCTTTGTGATTAGTCGAGAAGAATCATCGTGTGATGGCCACAGGTAGGATGGCTGAGTTTTAAGCGGTGGATTGTAGCCCCATAAACAGAGGTTTGAGTCCTCTTCTTACCAAGCCCCAAGGTGTCCAACATATAAGATTGCAAATCTTAAGAGGCAGAATAACTACTGCTGGGGCTTTCCCTCGCCTCTATCCGTACGGCAGGCGAGGGAAAGGTAGGTGGATGCCCGCTGGTTTGAGCGTTTAGCTGTTAACTAAGAGTTTGTAGGATCGAGGCCTACCCACCTAGAAAGGCTTTAGCTTAGTTAAAGTGTCTGCTTTGCATGCAGGAGATGTGGGATAGTACCCCGCAAGTCTTAACAGGAACTGAGGGATTCTCACCTTCACTGGGGGCTTTGAAGGCCCCTGGTCTTCTATTAGCCTAAGTTCCTTAAAGGGTCAGGAGTGCTGTGGCAGCGGGGGTGAGGGGGAGCAAAAGTAGGGCTGCTGTTGTTGAGAGAGCAAGGGGGAGGGTTGTTTGTGACGAGGGAAACCGTCATGGGGTTGTACCAGCTGTGTTGTTTGGCGACATGGTCAGGGCCATGGCGTATGAGAGGCGTAAGTAGAAATACAGGCTAAGAAGGGCAGTGAGTGCGGCGAAGGTGGCGGTAGTTGCTATGTCTTGTTTAGTCAGCTCTTGTAAAATCAGTCACTTTGGTATAAACCCTGTGAGGGGAGGGAGTCCGCCAAGGGACAGTAGAAGGAGGGGGGTTAAAGACGTGAGGGCTGGGGCTTTGGCTCAGGAGGTAGCAAGAGCGTTAATGTTTGTGGCGTTGTTAAGTTTAAATACAAGAAATGTTGAGAATGTTATGATGAGGTATGTAAGAAGGGTGAGGAGGGTTAAAGATGGGGAGTACTGTATGACTACCACTATTCAACCGAGATGTGCAATTGAGGAGTAAGCAAGAATTTTGCGGAGTTGTGTTTGATTTAGACCTCCTCAGCCTCCAACAAGGGTAGATGTAAGACCTAGTGCAATAAGGAGTGTTGGGTTAGCAGGCTGGAGTTGCAGAAGGAGGGCGAAAGGGGCCAGTTTTTGTCAAGTAGACAGGATTAGTCCTGTGGTAAGATCCAACCCTTGGATAACTTCGGGCAATCAGGAGTGTAGTGGGGCGAGTCCAACCTTTAGGGCAAGGGCAAGTGTAATTATAGTGACAGGGAGGGGGTGAGATATTTGTTGAATGTCTCACTGTCCCGTGAGTCAGGCGTTGGTGGTGCTTGCAAAGAGCAATATTGCAGCCCCGGTGGCTTGTGTGAGGAAATACTTAGTTGTAGCTTCGACTGCTCGAGGGTGATGGTGTTGTGCTATTAGTGGGATAATGGCTAGTGTGTTTATCTCTAGGCCCATTCAGGCGAGTAACCAGTGGGAGCTGGCGAAAGTAATGGTGGTGCCCAGGCCCAGGCCAAACAAGAGGGTGGATAAGATGTAAGGGTTCATTAGCAAGGGAAGGAGTTTAACCAACATATTTGGGGTATGGGCCCAAGAGCTTAATTAGCTGACCTTACTAGGAAGTGGTGTAGTGGAAGCACTAAGAGTTTTGATCTCTTTAGGTAGGGTTCGAACCCCTTCTTTCTAAGGGGCCGGGGGGACTTTAACCCCCATGAGTCACTCTATCAAAGTGGCCCTTTTCTTCAGGCACAACCCCGGGGTTATATTTGCGGGGGTAGTCCGGCAAAAGCGATAGGGAGGGCGAGATGTCAGATGACTAATGAAAGGGTGAGGGGTAGGAAGTTTTTCCAGATAAGGTGTATGAGTTGGTCGTATCGAAAGCGGGGGTACGAGGCTCGTACTCAAAGAAAGAGCACGGATAGGAGTGCTGCTTTAGTTATAAGATTAACTGCTGTGAGTTCAGGGAGAGAAGGGATGTGAGAGGCCCCTAAGAAGAGGGTGGCTGAGAGGGTGTTCATCAACAAGATGTTGGCGTACTCTGCTAGAAAGAAGAGGGCAAAAGGCCCTCCAGCATATTCTACGTTAAAGCCGGAAACCAGCTCAGATTCCCCCTCCGTTAGGTCGAAGGGGGCGCGGTTTGTTTCAGCGAGGGTAGAGATGTATCATATGGCGGCAAGGGGCCAGGCGGGGAGAATCAGTCAAACACTCTCTTGTGCTACATTAAAGGTCTGCAGTGTAAAACCGCCGGTAAAAATGATAATATTAAGCAGAATTAGGCCCAGGCTTACTTCGTAGGAGATGGTTTGGGCGACGGCCCGGAGGGCTCCAATTAAAGCGTACTTTGAGTTAGAGGCTCAACCAGAGCCTAGGATTGAGTAGACTGCAAGGCTGGAGAGGGCGAGGATGAAGAGAATCCCCAAGTTAAGGTCAAACACAGGGTATGGAAGGGGTATAGGGGCCCAGAGGGTAAGGGCAAGAGTAAGGGCGAGAATAGGAGCAAGGAGAAAGAGCACGGGGGAAGAGGTGGAGGGACGAACAGGCTCCTTGATGAATAGCTTAAGGCCATCGGCGATGGGTTGTAGGAGCCCGTAGGGCCCTACGACGTTTGGGCCCTTTCGTAGTTGTATGTACCCAAGCACTTTTCGCTCAAGGAGGGTAAGAAAAGCGACGGCTAAAAGAACAGGTACAATAAAGGTAAGGGGGTTAACAATGTGTGTAATGAGGGCGGATATCATAGTTGAGGAGAGGACTTGAACCTCTGTTGAAAGGGCTTAGGTCTTTTGCAATTACCGGGCTCTGCCACCTTAACATGCCTTTCTCTTAGGCACAGGGGCATGCCCTATTGCCTATTTTAGTTGACTTCACTAGGTGAGGGGGAGGCGTGCCTTCGGCATGGGCCTCTTCTTTTCGGTCCTTTCGTACTAGAAAAGAGCATAACATAGATAGAAACTGACCTGGATTACTCCGGTCTGAACTCAGATCACGTAGGACTTTAATCGTTGAACAAACGAACCCTTAATAGCGGCTGCACCATTAGGATGTCCTGATCCAACATCGAGGTCGTAAACCCCCTTGTCGATATGGGCTCTAAAAGAGGATTGCGCTGTTATCCCTAGGGTAACTCGGTCCGTTGATCGGCGTTGCCGGATCTTGTTGGTCAGAAGTTCTGTTTTCTAGAGCTGTAGCTCTTGGTTGTAGGAAAAGTGTTCCCATTCCACGTGGGGGTTCTTTAATTCCCCGCGGTCGCCCCAACCAAAGACATTAGGGCAGGGCCAACTTGGTTTAATCCTTTGTTCGGGGTGCTTAACGTAGGCTGCCTTGGTGTCTAAAGCTCCATAGGGTCTTCTCGTCTTATGAGTGTATTCCCGCTTCTGCACGGAAAGATCAATTTCATTGACTGGAAAGAGGAGACAGTTAAGCCCTCGTTATGCCATTCATACGGGTCTTCATTTAAAAGACAAGTGATTGCGCTACCTTCGCACGGTCAAAATACCGCGGCCGTTAAACAAATAGTCACAGGGCAGGCGGGACCTCTTATTTTTGATTTTACAAGAGGCGATGTTTTTGGTAAACAGGCGAGGCTTTTATGTTTGCCGAGTTCCTTCTCTTTCTTTTAGTCTTTCCCTGGGGGCACACCTGTGTGGGGTTAACGGTGTGTCGTTGGAGGCTTTTCCGGTTTTTTGGTGTGCTATCCAATACCCTCTTTGTTTGGGGTCGTTAATCGTCGGTGGGTTGTCCGTTCCGAGGTACACGTGTGCAGGGAGAGAGTGTTTGGCTCTCTTATTACTCATATTAGCATAGTCACTCCCATAGGGGTATGGGATGGTCCAGTACAGCTAGGGGGGTAAGATTGAGGGATCAGAATAAGAAGGGGAAGTTGTATGTCCGAGCTTTAACGCTTTCTAAAGGGATGGCTGCTTTTAGGCCCACCGAAACATCTAGCTTTAGTTATTATGATCTTTACCCTCCTAACAAAGTTGTGTCTTGATTCAAAGGGGCTGTACCCCCTTTGACTAACTCTCTTGGTTTCTTTAAGCATCAATAGGGGTCAAACTAGTGTGAAGAGAGAAGCAAAGAGGCTGAACTTCTATTCATTTATTGGACAACCAGCTATAACTAGGTTCGGTAGGTTTGTCACCTCTACTCAAAGCTCTTCCCACTCTTTTGCCACAGAGACGGGTGTGCCCTATTATATAGGCTGTCTTGGAGTAGCTCACGTAGTTTCGGGGCGTCAAACTAAAGTTCTCTTTGCTTGGGGTACACTGGCTAAATCATGATGCAAAAGGTACGAGTTTTAATCTCTGCTTTTTAGGGCTTTACTGGGCTGTTTCATCTCTCTTTCAGCATTCCCTTGCGGTACTTTCTCTATTGCGCCGTTAGTATCCTTTTCTATCGCCTATACTAAGGGGGAAAAATGGTTTGTTTAATTTAAATACGGGGGTACTTAGGGGTTATTAACATGGGGTTGTTGGGTTTGCTTGATTGGGCTAGCTGTTGGGCGTCAGGGCGACCCGACTTGCACGGGTGACTTCTCAGTGTAAGGGAGATGCTTTTCTATCTTAGCCACGCTCTGATTTTACCAAGTGCACCTTCCGGTACACTTACCATGTTACGACTTGCCTCCCCTTGTTGATTATTAGGTTTTAGTTAACTGACTGGGGCTTTTGGGGAGAGTGACGGGCGGTGTGTGCGCGCTTCAGGGCCAGTTTCAGCGGGACGCTCTATTTCCAGCTTACTGCTAAATCCTCCTTCAGATGTGTGTTTCAGTGCATCGTTCGTGTTCGCTGTGGTAGCGAATGTAGCCCATTTCTTCCCCCTCCATACGCTACACCTCGACCTGACGTTTTAGGTTGTACCAGTTCTGCTTACTATTTGTCCCTCACAGGGTAAGCTGACGACGGCGGTATATAGGCGGGTAAAACAAGGAAGGGTGAGGTTGAACGGGGGTTATCGGTTCTAGAACAGGCTCCTCTAGGTGGGTCTAAAGCACCGCCAAGTCCTTTGGGTTTTAAGCTATTGCTCGTAGTACCCGGGCGGATAGTGGGTGTATAATACTATCAATGTTTAGGGCTAGGCATAGTGGGGTATCTAATCCCAGTTTGTTCCTTAGCTTTCGTGGGTTCAGATCTGATAAAGCGACTTTCGTGGTTGTACTTCCTGCCCTCGGTTACGTATAACAGTCTTGAAGGTGTTTGGCTTTAGTATAATTTTTTAGCTTAACCACGCTTTACGCCGGTGTTCGTCAACTTGGGCCTCTCGTATAACCGCGGTGGCTGGCACGAGTTTTACCGGCCCTCTTAGCTTTAACTAAGTCAAGTTTTCACTTATGGCTTAATGTTTATCACTGCTGAGTTCCCTTGAGGGTGTGGCTAAGCAAGGTGTCGTGGGCTCAGTAGGAGTGTGCCTGATACCTGCTCCTTGTTCCCGGGCAGGGAACTGTTAGGGCATTCTCACAGGAGTGCGGATACTTGCATGTGTAAGTTCAGCTAAAGTTGATAATAAAGTCAGGACCAAGCCTTTGTGCTTGCGGGACTTTCTAGGGTCCATCTTAACATCTTCAGTGTTATGCTTTAGTTAAGCTACGCTAGC